GGCCCCTCCATGGCATCCGGTAACCATACATGAAGGGGAAATTGTGCAGATTTAGCAACCGCACCGGAAAATAATAGAACGGCACAGAAAGTAACAAATAAAAAATTTACTTCATTATGATTATTAGAAATCAAGTTATTGAATATTTTGAATAAATCTCGAAATTCGAAACTCCCTGTTATCCAATAAAAACCTAAAATTCCTAATAATAAACCAAAATCCCCAACACGATTAGTTACAAATGCCTTTTGGCAAGCATTTGCAGCAACAGGCCGTGTGAACCAAAACCCTATTAATAGATATGAACACATTCCTACCAATTCCCAAAAAATATAAATTTGTATCAAATTAGAACTAGTAACTAATCCTAACATAGAAGTACTGAAAAAACTCATATAAGCAAAAAATCTCAAATATCCTTGATCATACGACATATAATTATCACTATAGATAAGAACCATAATTCCAATAGTAGTGATTAATATTGACATAATAGAAGTAAGCGGGTCGATCAAGTAACCGAATTCTAAAGAAAAATCATTATTAATGATCCAAGACCATACATATTGATAGATAGAACTGCCATTTATTTGCTGAATAAACATATTGATCGAAAAAATCATGACTATACTTAACAAAAAAACACTTTGAAAAGCCCACATACGGCGAAGACTTTTTGTTGCCGACGGAAAAAGAAGAAGTCCCGCTCCTATTAACATAGGAACTGGAAGTGGAAGGAAAGGTATTATCCACGAATATTGATATGTCTGTTCCATAAAAAAGTTTTTTATTCTTAATTGATTGTTTCCGATTTACTGGATCCTACCCCCTTTCAATTTCAAAACAAAAGGGGTCAATAAAAAAATCAAGAGATGTACTAACTTAAAGATATTTTTCGAATTTTATATATTATCTGGGTCTTTCCAAATTAAATATTAAAATAAAGAAGTTACAATTGGGCAAATGATATGACCTACTTGCTCATAAAAAGCGAATTTAGTTATTAACTAAGATTTTTCTTAAAATAACGAAAATACAAAATTTCATTATTATTAAATTATTAAATCACTTTATATTCATAAAGTACTGATAAAAAATTACACTAAAAAGAAATCTGATATGAATCATAGGATTAACAAAGGTACAATTTTTGTACAAATCTGGCTTTTTAGTCAGTTTGTTCCAAATCATTAACTAGTTTCAGTATGAAACTGATTGATTAGTTTACGTTTCAATAAAAAAACATTTATAGGAAACACTATAATATCTAACATTTTATATTTTCTATAAGATTTATTTTTATATTTATCAAAAAAGGGGGTAATTATCAAAAGGGGGTAAAATAAAATCAAATTTAATAAAAAAATAACGAAGATTTTTTTTAACAAAACGTGTATCTTTTAACAGATTCATTTATTTAATTACTAGTTTGATTCGAATTTTAAAATGGAATTTCGAAGTATTCTTTACTCAAATTTGACCAATTAATAGAAAAATTTAAAGTTTTCATTAGGCTTTTCATTAGGCAATGGGTTCTTAAAGGGTTCTTAAATCCTTCGGTCTATTTTATGTAGAAAAAAAAATTTAATTATATTTTTATAGTAAGATTTTGTATGATTTTCGCATATTTTTTATCTATATATATATATATGTTTTTTTGTTTTCTCTAGATAATGTATATTATATTATCTAATTATTCTCTATAAAATAATAAAATAACTAGATAATGAATATATTCGTTTTGACCAATAGATGTCTTTCACATCCAACTATAACAACGAGTAACCTCTTAATTTTTAAATGGCAGTTCCAAAAAAACGTACTTCTATATCAAAAAAGCGTATTCGTAAAAATATTTGGAAAGGGAAGGGATATTGGGCAGCCTTAAAAGCGTTGTCATTAGGTAAATCTCTTTCTACCGGAAACTCAAAAAGTTTTTTTGTGCGACAAAAAAAGTCATAAAATAAAACATTGGAATAATCCGAATATAAAAATAGGCCCATTTTATTCTTAATAGGAAATCAACAAACCTATTGTTTGTTGCTAATCAATATGAACTATAACTCGCTTCGCTATTAGGATATGTATAATAATAATTCTTCGGTTTAGGGGTTAGTAAATTATAAAAAGCTTTTGAAAAAAGAATAAAGACAAGATACAAAACTTGAGCCTTTGTTAGTATATTTTCTTGTTTTGGAGATGGGGGAGTCTTTTTTCCCCATCAACCTGTTTGTCACAATTACAATAATCGACGTTTTTCTAAATATAAATTATAAATATGAATATATATATATTGAATATTTAATATTGAAGAAGGGTAAAAAAGAGATCTTTAGTTAAAATTAATACATCGTTGAAATTAATTTATTCATTTATTTTGAAAAATTTTTGTGTAACTTTCTGACTTCTTATTTATCTGAATTTCTCTGAATTAATCTATTAGAATATATAAATTTCCCATTTATATGTCTCTTTCAACCCAACCGACAAAAGCCTGGAA